TTCTATCCATATATGTTCTGATCGACAACTCATACTTGATCCAGTTGATTTTTTTGGAATTGAGAGAATACCCCAAATGAATTTGACTTTAGTCCTTTTGTTTCCGAAGTAACTCGCATCAACTAGCACTAGTTTGATGTGACCCTTTAGGAGTAATTCATTAAATTCGTTAGATCTAAACTAATAACATACCCTTCGTATGATCTCACTAAAGATAGCCAAATAGATAGACCAACTTTACAGTTCAGCTATCCGTCGATTCGGGTCTATTTGAAAATAGCTAGAATCCATTGACCCCTATAGCATTTTATGGAGACATAAGAGTTTTTCGGCGGAAGCCGCTTATACTATACCATATTTTGCTAAATGGATATCTGTGTTATGATACAAACGTCAGTTTTGAAAAAAAAAAATAGATGAGATTTTGTGCCATCGGCTCTAAACAATCTTGTTTTTTTGAACATGAAGAAATAAAGAAGCCATTGCGATTGCCGGAAATACTAGGCCTACTAAAGGCACCAAAACAGAGGGAAAGTTAAGAGTTGTCATAGAATGGGTACCTCGATTTACTATTTGTACCTGTTATTATTATTTATATTTTATATTTATAATATAAAGATATCTTATTATATATAAAGATATCTTATTATAATTTGATAATTCTAAATTGGAATTATTATTATTACTTAATATGTATTAAGTATAAATCTAAGTATCTATCTAAGTGAGTATATAATGTAGTTTTTCATCTTTCTACATGAAAGATTTGAAAGGATATGGATGAGATATTATATTATTTTCTTCATTTTTTGCTCTTGTCTTCGAATTTCATTTACTAAACAAAAAGTTTCTTAAAAATTAATTAGATTCTATTTATATTCAATATTGAATATATTGAAGGGTTTGTTAGAATCCCATCCAGCAGGGATTCTTAGTCAAAATAGGATTATCGTAAGATATAGAAAAATAAAAAATTATATATTTTATAGATTTTCATTATATATGACGAGAAGAGTAGATTTTTTTGATTTGCCTAATTTCACGAAAATAAGAATTTCATTTCTTGATCAATAATCAGGAATATAGAAAAAGGGGCGGATTTTCTGTGACTTTTGATTCTTTATATAATTAGATCTTATGTCAACAAAGAAAACCCCATTCGTCTAATTTTGACTTGGATTCCGATAAACTAATTACTTGTTTGCTCAAAATAATTGAACTTAATGTTCTAATTTTGATTCAAAGGAAAGAAAGTGTGGAGTTGAAATAACTCACTCAGAACGCTTTTTAAAGGATTACGTGGTACGATTAGATCGAATAAGCCCTTCTGGAATAAATACTCAGCCGCTTGTGAACCCTCGGGTACTGTTTTATTCAATGTTTGTTCAATTACTCTTTTACCCGCAAAGGCAATGTAGGCATTGGGTTCGGCAATAATGATATCCCCCAACATACCAAAACTAGCTGTCACCCCACCGGTAGTAGGAGATGTAAGAATTGGTACATAGAATAACTTTTTATTTGATTGATAATCATATAAAGCAGAAGATATTTTAGCCATTTGCATCAAGCTCAAACTTCCTTCTTGCATGCGTGCCCCTCCGGAAGCACACACTATAATAAGAGGTAGAACTTCTTTAGTAGCGTATTCAATCAAACGGGTAATTTTCTCCCCGACTACGGATCCCATACTACCCCCCATAAACTGAAAATCCATAACCCCAATTGCTACGGTAATACCGTTTAGTTGCCCTCTGCCTGTTTGAACAGCCTCGGTTAATCCTGTCTTTCTTTGATAAGAATCGATACGATTTTTATAAGGCTCCTCCTCCGAATGAAATTCAATGGGATCCAGAGAGACCATGTCTTCATCCATAGGCTCCCAAGTGCCCGGATCGATCAAAAGTTCGATTCTATCTGAACTACTCATTTTCAAATGATATCCACATTGTTCACAAAGATGCATTTTTGATTTAAAAAATTTCTTATAATTTAATCCATAACAATTTTCGCATTGAACCCACAAATGCCGGTATTGTTGAGTTACACCCAGATTAGTAGAACTTTCTGGTATAGTTTGATCACTCGTTCTGGTATCCTCGTTTTGACTACTATTTCCACTTTTACCACAAATGGAACTAGAAATGTAATTGTTACTGGAATTGTCACTACCACTTACAATGTAACTATCAATACAGATTTGGGACTGAAGATAACTGTCAATGCAACTATTAATGTGATTATTCCAAGTATACTGAGTATCATCCATGTAACGATCGTGGTCGGGATTCTTACTCTTAGATCCATTATTCAGATAACTAGAATTCCGATAAAAAGAACTTTCTAGTTCACTCCAAAAAGGATGATCATTGGCAATCTCAAAAATATGATTTTCAATATCAAAATATATAGAATAACTGTCCCCATTACTATCTTTCACTAAAAAAGTATCATCAGAGAAAAAATTCCGAATGTCCTTGACGCCAAAAAAAAGATCAAC